TGGACATTATTGTATATGTAAATATAAAAAAAAGAAGAGTACCCTTCTGGTTCTGGATTTGTTCTCCCGAAATCAAACCCCTCCCCTTTTTGATTCATAATTTTAAGTTCCTACAATATAATAAATCGGTGACTCTTGAAAAAAAAAGGGAAGAAACCTTTTCCCTATTTCTCTCTATTTATTTGATTTCACAGTATCAATTATGTCAAAAATCAAACAAATAATGAAAAGCCGGCTATCGGAATCGAACCGATGACCATCGCATTACAAATGCGATGCTCTAACCTCTGAGCTAAGCGGGCTTACATAACAAAAATTTTACATATATAGAAAGTTAGTAAATTCTTGAGATCTTATCTATTAACTGCTCATTCTTATCTATTCATAAGTAATATGAATAGAGAAAAAAAATGAATCTAGAAAAGAATATAATTTTTCATTTTCTCTTTTTTTTTTCAAATTCTTTATCCATTTCAATTTATTTTATTTAGAATTCTAAATAGAATCTAACTTCTAATATCTAATAAATATCTAATAATATAATAGAATTGACTCAAAATTCGAATTATATACATTAATATGACTGTCTATATAGATTTTGTGAAAATTATTCTATTTAGATTTAGAATGAATTCTATTTCAAATTAGAAATTAAATAATTTTCAATACTAAGAACTATCTAATTTGAACTATTTAATAAACTAATAAAAAATGAATTCGAAATTTACCACCCTTTTTTTTATTCAAAAAAGATTATTTACAATTATGGAATGATTAGTTAATGTCTATTCTATTAATAATAATTCTATATTAAATGAAATCATTTTGCTAATAGATATTTTCTATAGAAAATTAAAGAATTAATATATTTAGAATGTAATATATGTAAAATGATATATAATAATCCTAGAATAATCATAAAAAAAAAAAAAAAATGAAAGAGAAAGGTACAATCCAATTCAGACCATAATGAAGCATTTCGCTCTTTTCATTCTGAAAGGTGGAAGATAAGACGAAAAAAAAAAAAAAGAATCGACCATTCAAGTATTCAAAATTTTACGAGAAAAATAATAGAACGAGAGAAAAATAGATATGTGTATCTATCTATCTATATTGAATTGCAGATACAGAAATGATAGAATCATTTTGTATTCGACCAAATATGGGTCTCTGATAGAGATCAAATAAGCTAGATAAGAAAGAAAATAGGATAAATTTTCGATATAGGAATTGGTATCTAATGAATTCAATGGTTCCCGCATAATACAAATGAAAGAAAAAAGACAAGGACATTTTAATTTGAATGAGATATTACTATTAATAGAGTAATAAGATTCTAATTAATAGAATTAGAAGAGACTAATGGGGATATGGCGAAATTGGTAGACGCTACGGACTTAATTGGATTGAGCCTTGGTATGGAAACCTTACCAAGTGATAACTTTCAAATTCAGAGAAACCCTGGAATGAAAAAATGGGCAATCCTGAGCCAAATCCGGTTTTCCGAAAACAAATAATGGTTTCGAAAGCAAGAACGAGAAAAACAAAAAGGATAGGTGCAGAGACTCAATGGAAGCTGTTCCAACAAATGGAGTTGACTGCGTTGCGTTAGTAAAGGTAAAGGAATCCAATCCTTCCAGCGAAACTCTAGAAAGGATGAAAGATAAACCTATATACATACGTATACGTAATAAAATAGTATTTCAAATGATTAATGACGACTCGAATGTTTTTTTAATGATATATTCAAAATGAACGAATTGTTGTAAATCAATTCCAACTTCAAGTTGAAAAAAGAATCAAATATTCATTGATTAAATATCATTCACTCCATCATAATCTGATAGATCTGTTGAAGAACTGATTAATCAGACGAGAATAGAATAAAGATAGAGTCCCATTCTACATGTCAATACGGACAAAAATGAAATTTATAGTAAGAGGAAAATCCGTCGACTTTAAAAATCGTGAGGGTTCAAGTCCCTCTATCCCCAAAAATATAAAAAGGTACGTTTTATTTGCCTTTCTAATTATTTATCCTATCCTTTGGTTAGCGATTCACAATTCATTATGTTTATCATTGATTCTACTCTTTTCCAAACGGATCTGGGCAGAAATTTTTTTCTTATCACAATACTTGTGAATATATATAATACACGTACAACTCAACATCCTTGAGCAAGGAATCCCCATTTCAAATTTGAAATGATTAACATAACAATACATATTATTTGTCTACTGTACTGAAACTTACAAAAAAATCTTCTTTTTGAATTGAAGAGCCAAGAAATTCCAGGGGACTTTAGAATACCTTTTTCCTATTAAAAAAAAAATTGACATAGACCCAAGCCATCTATTAAAATAGAAAAAAAATGATGCGCTGGAAATGGCCGGGATAGCTCAGTTGGTAGAGCAGAGGACTGAAAATCCTCGTGTCACCAGTTCAAATCTGGTTCCTGGCACATGATTAGTATGTCTTCTACAAATGAATTGATATAAG